AATGAATTGCCTGATAAAAGGATTATCTTGATAGGATAAATCATGTAATTACAATTACATTCATTATATTTAATAGAATTAAACTATTTCTAAAAGTATCAAAAACTTTTGTGCATCATACACCAAAATATATTAATTATAATAAAAAAGATAAGCTAATGAAGCTACTGGGCTCATACCCCACTCATAAAGGTTTTAATCCTTTTCTTTTTAATTTTTAATAATTCATCAAAAATTTTATTTTTTTGTATTTTAATAACAAGAACTATAATTACTATTTCAGCTAATTCCTGACTAGGAGCTTGAATAGGTTTAGAAATTAATTTATTATCATTTATCCCCCTAATAAATGATAATAATTTAATATCTAATGAAGCTTCATTAAAATATTTTTTAACACAAGCTTTAGCTTCTTCAATCCTTTTATTTTCAACTATTTTATTTATATATAATAATAATTTTATATTTTATAATGAAAATAATAGAATTAACTTAATAATTTTATCATCTTTATTGTTAAAAAGAGGAACCGCACCTTTTCATTTTTGATTTCCTAATGTTATAGAAGGAATAAATTGAATAAATGCTTTAATTTTAATAACTTGACAAAAAATTGGCCCATTAATATTAATTTCTTATTTAATTATTAAGCCTATATTTTTTTTTTGTATCATTTTATCAATTATTGTAGGTTCTTTAGGAGGATTAAATCAAACATCTTTACGAAAATTAATAACATTTTCATCTATTAATCATTTAGGTTGAATATTAATAAGAATATATTCTAATGAATCATTATGAATTACTTATTTTTTATTTTATAGATTTATATCATTTAATATAATTTTTTTATTTAATATATTTAAATTATATCACATTAATCAATTATTTTCATTATTTTTATTTAATAAAACTTTAAAATTTTCATTATTTTTAAATTTATTGTCTTTAGGAGGATTACCCCCTTTTATAGGATTTATTCCAAAATGATTAACTATTCAATATTTAACATTTAATAATCAACTATTCATACTTACAATCATAATTTTAATAACATTAATTACATTATTTTTTTATTTACGATTATGTTATACAGCTTTTATATTAAATCATTTTGAAAATAATTGAAATTTTAATATTTATTGAAATAATTTTTCAATAAATATTTATCTTTTACTTTCATTTATTTCTACTTTTGGATTATTCATTATTAGATTTATTTATTATTTAATTTAAGATTTTAAGTTAAATAAACTAATAGCCTTCAAAGCTATAAATATAAGAATAATCTTTTAAGTCTTAATAATTTTAAATTATTCCTTTAGAATTGCAATCTAATGTCATTATTGACTATAAAACCTTTATGATTAAAAAGAAATAATTCTTATAAATAGATTTACAATCTATCGCCTAAACTTCAGCCATTTAATCGCAACAATGATTATTTTCAACTAATCATAAAGATATTGGAACATTATATTTTGTATTTGGAACATGAGCAGGGATAGTAGGAACCTCATTAAGAATTTTAATTCGAGCTGAATTAGGACATCCTGGAGCATTAATTGGTGATGATCAAATTTATAATGTTATTGTAACAGCTCATGCTTTCGTAATAATTTTCTTTATAGTTATACCTATTATAATTGGAGGATTTGGAAATTGATTAGTTCCTCTTATATTAGGTGCTCCTGATATAGCATTTCCTCGTATAAATAATATAAGTTTCTGACTACTACCTCCTTCTTTAACTCTATTATTAGTAAGAAGTATAGTAGAAAATGGAGCTGGAACAGGATGAACAGTTTATCCACCTTTATCAAGAAATATTGCTCATGGTGGAGCTTCAGTTGATTTAGCTATTTTTTCTTTACATTTATCAGGTATGTCTTCTATTTTAGGAGCAGTAAATTTCATTACAACAGTTATTAATATACGATCTACAGGAATTACATATGACCGAATACCTTTATTTGTATGATCAGTTGCTATTACAGCTTTATTACTTCTTTTATCACTTCCAGTTCTAGCTGGAGCAATTACAATATTATTAACTGATCGAAATTTAAATACCTCTTTTTTTGATCCAGCAGGAGGAGGAGATCCAATTTTATACCAACATTTATTTTGATTTTTTGGTCACCCAGAAGTATATATTTTAATTTTACCTGGATTTGGTATAATTTCACATATTATTAGTCAAGAATGCGGAAAAAAGGAAACATTCGGTTCTTTAGGAATAATTTATGCTATATTAGCTATTGGTTTATTAGGGTTTATTGTATGAGCACATCATATATTTACTGTAGGAATAGACGTTGATACACGAGCATATTTTACTTCAGCTACAATAATTATTGCTATTCCAACTGGAATTAAAATTTTCAGTTGACTAGCTACATTACATGGAACACAACTAGTATATTCACCAGCTATTATCTGAGCATTAGGATTTGTATTCTTATTCACTGTTGGTGGATTAACAGGAGTAATTCTAGCTAATTCATCAATTGATATTATTTTACATGATACTTATTATGTAGTTGCTCATTTCCATTATGTATTATCTATAGGTGCAGTATTTGCAATTATAGCTGGATTTGTACACTGATATCCTTTATTTACAGGATTAATATTAAATAATAAATGATTAAAAACTCAATTTTTAATTATATTTATTGGAGTAAATCTAACTTTCTTCCCTCAACATTTCTTAGGTTTAGCTGGTATACCTCGTCGATACTCTGATTATCCAGACGCATACACAGCATGAAATATTGTATCAACAATTGGTTCAACTATTTCATTAGTAAGAATTATTTTCTTTATAATTATTATTTGAAAAAGTATAATTAAACAACGACAAGTAATTTATCCTATACAATTAAATTCATCAATTGAATGATACCAAAATATTCCACCAGCAGAACATAGTTATTCAGAATTACCATTACTATCTAATTTCTAATATGGCAGATTAGTGCCATGGATTTAAGCTCCATAAATAAAGTATTTTACTTTTATTAGAAAAAAAAATGTCAACATGAGCAAATTTAGGATTACAAGATAGAGCTTCTCCACTTATAGAACAATTAACTTTTTTTCATGATCACGCAATATTAATTTTAATTATAATTACCGTAATAGTAGGATATATAATAATTATATTATTTTTTAATAATTATAGAAATCGTTATTTACTTCATGGACAAACTATTGAAGTAATTTGAACAATTCTACCAGCTTTTATTTTATTATTTATTGCATTTCCATCTTTACGACTTTTATATTTATTAGATGAAATTAATGAACCTTCAATTACTTTAAAATCTATTGGTCATCAATGATATTGAAGTTATGAATATTCAGATTTTTTAAATATTGAATTTGATTCATATATAATTCCAACAAATGAATTAAAATCAGATAGTTTTCGACTTTTAGATGTTGATAATCGAATTATTCTTCCTATAAATTCTCAAATTCGAATTTTAGTTACCTCCGCCGATGTAATTCATTCATGAACAATCCCAGCATTAGGAGTAAAAATTGATGGAACTCCTGGACGATTAAATCAAACTAATTTCCTAATTAACCAACCAGGATTATTTTTTGGACAATGTTCAGAAATTTGTGGTGCAAATCATAGTTTTATACCTATTGTAATTGAAAGTATCCCAATAAACTTCTTTATTAAATGAATTTCTAATATAAATTAATCATTAAATGACTGAAAGCAAGTACTGGTCTCTTAAACCATGTTATAGTAATCTAGCAATTACTTTTAATGAAAAAATTAGTTAAATATATAACATTAGTATGTCAAACTAAAATTATTAAAATTTTTAATATTTTTTGATTCCACAAATAGCTCCTATTAGTTGATTAAGTTTATTTTTATTATTTTCAATAATTTTTATTTTATTTAATATAATAAATTATTTTATTTATTTACCTTCAATACCAAAATCTAAGTCATCAAATAAAATTGTTACAAAGTCTATAACTTGAAAATGATAACTAACCTATTTTCTGTATTTGACCCTTCTTCTAGTATTTTTAATTTATCCTTAAACTGATTAAGAACTTTTATTGGATTATTAATAATTCCTTCTATGTATTGATTTATACCATCTCGATATCATATTATTTGAAATAATATTTTATTAACACTTCACAAAGAATTTAAAACTTTACTAGGAAATCCTAACCAAAAAGGAACAACTTTAATCTTTATTTCATTATTTAGAATAATTTTATTTAATAATTTTATAGGTTTATTCCCTTATATTTTTACAAGAACAAGTCATTTAGTTTTAACATTAGCTTTAGCATTACCTTTATGACTAGCATTCATAATTTATGGATGATTAAATCATACTCAACACATATTTGCTCATTTAGTTCCACAAGGAACTCCTCCTGTATTAATACCTTTTATAGTTTGTATTGAAACAATTAGAAATATTATTCGTCCTGGAACATTAGCAGTTCGATTAACAGCTAATATAATTGCTGGACACTTACTTCTAACTTTATTAGGTAATACAGGACCATCTCTATCTTATGCTATTGTTGTAATTTTATTAATTACACAAATTTTATTATTAGTTTTAGAATCAGCTGTAGCTATAATTCAATCATATGTATTTGCTGTATTAAGAACTTTATATTCTAGAGAAGTAATTTAAAAATATTAATAAATGTCAACACACTCAAACCACCCATTTCATTTAGTAGATTATAGACCATGACCATTAACAAGAGCAATTGGTGTTATAACAATAGTTTCAGGATTAGTAAAATGATTTCATCAATATGATAATTCATTATTATTACTAGGAACAACAATTACAATTTTAACTGTTTATCAATGATGACGAGATGTATCTCGAGAAGGAACTTTTCAAGGATTACATACACTTATAGTAACCACAGGATTACGATGAGGAATAATTTTATTTATTGTATCTGAAATTTTATTTTTTTCATCTTTTTTTTGAGCTTTTTTCCATAGTAGTTTATCACCTGCTATTGAATTAGGAGCTGTATGACCACCAATAGGAATTGAACCATTCAATCCTTTTCAAATTCCTTTATTAAATACAACAATTTTATTAGCTTCAGGTATTACTGTAACTTGAGCTCATCACAGATTAATAGAAGGTAATTTTTCACAAACTACACAAGGATTATTCTTTACTGTTTTATTAGGAATTTATTTTTCTATTCTACAAGGTTATGAATATATTGAAGCACCATTTACTATTGCTGATGCAGTTTATGGTTCAACATTTTATATAGCAACAGGCTTTCATGGAATTCATGTTTTAATTGGAACTACTTTTTTATTAATTTGTTTAATTCGACATTTAAATAATCACTTTTCAAAAAATCATCATTTTGGATTTGAAGCAGCCGCATGATATTGACATTTTGTAGATATTGTTTGATTATTCCTTTATGTATCAATTTATTGATGAGGAGGATAATTTATTTATATAGTATAAAAGTATATATGACTTCCAATCATAAGGTTTATTAATCACAATAATATAAATAATTTTTTCTATTACTTTAATATCAATAATTATTATTTTATTATCAATTGTAGTAATAATAATTGCTACTATTTTATCTAAAAAAAGATATGCAGATCGAGAAAAAAGATCACCCTTTGAATGTGGATTTGATCCTATATCTTCTTCTCGTATACCTTTTTCTTTAAAATTTTTTTTAATTACTATTATTTTTTTAATTTTTGATGTAGAAATTGCTTTAATTTTACCAATAATTTTAATTATAAATTTTTCAAATTTATTAATATGAACTATTACTTCTATTATTTTTATTATAATTTTACTTTTAGGATTATATCATGAATGAAATCAAGGAATACTTAATTGATCAAACTAATTATAGGGTTATAGTTAAATATATAACATTTGATTTGCATTCAAAAATAATTGATTGACTCAATTTACCTTGAATATGAAGCGATATATTGCAATTAGTTTCGACCTAATCTTAGGTAATTTTACCCTTATTCTTAAAAATTATTAATTGAAACCAAAATAGAGGTATATCACTGTTAATGATAAAAATGAATAAAAATTCCAATTAAAGAAATATGAAGATCAAATAAAAGCTGCTAACTTTTTATTTTAATGGTTAAATTCCATTTATATTTCTATTTATATAGTTTAACAAAAACCTTACATTTTCATTGTAAAAATAAAAATATTTTTTTTATAAATAGTTTTATATTACTAAATAAAATTATTTAATATAATTTTTATTTAAAGATTCTACTAATCTCCCTAACATCTTCAATGTTATACTCTAAATATAAGCTATTTAAATATAAAATTAAAAATAATGATAAAACCATAATTCACAATACAAAAATTAATAAATAAATTTTTAAATTGTTATTTTGAATAATATAATTAAATTGTGAATAATTAACTAATTGTTTATATAAATTTTGACTACCCATAAATTCTGATCATCCTTGATCAAAATTTTTAACAACATTTATACCTAATTTTAATGAATAGTTAATAATTCCATAAGTAGAAATATAAGGTATAAACCATATTGAACCAACAAATATTCTTAAATAATAATTATTTAAAGATTTATTAATAAAAAATAATGAAATTTTTGATATTAAATAACCAATTAATCCTCCTACAATACATACAAATAAAGTTATAAATTTTATATAATTTGGTAAACAAATTGTATAAGGAGTTAAAAAAATTAATCAACTTAATATTCTCCCCCCAATAATTCTCATAATTATTAAACCAAATATACCCTTTAATATAATTCAACCTTCATCATTTAATACATTTAATGCTCTACAATTTAAATCTCCTGTTATAGAATAATAAACTAAACGTAAAGAATAACAAACAGTTAAACCAGTAGAAAAAAAAAATAAAAAATAAATAAATAAATTTACTATACTTAAAGATACAACTTCTAAAATTAAATCCTTAGAATAAAAACCAGCTAAAAATGGCATACCACATAAAGCTAAATTTGCTACATTAAAACAAGAAGATGTTAAAGGTATATAAATTCTTAATCCCCCTATTAAACGTAAATCTTGAGAATTATTTATATTATGAATAATAGCTCCAGCACATATAAATAATAAAGCCTTAAATAATGCATGTGTTAATAGATGAAAAAAAGCCAATTTTTCATATCCTATAGATAAAATTATTATTATTAAACCTAATTGACTTAATGTAGATAAAGCAATAATTTTTTTTAAATCAAATTCAAAATTAGCCCCTAATCCAGATATAAATATTGTTAATCCAGCTAACAATAATAATAATTGAGATATAAATGTATTAACTAATAATAAATTAAAACGAATTAATAAATAAATACCTGCTGTTACTAAAGTTGAAGAATGAACTAATGCAGAAACTGGTGTAGGCGCTGCTATTGCTGCAGGTAATCATGAACTAAAAGGAATTTGAGCTCTTTTAGTTATAGCTGCTAATATTACTAATCTTCCTACAATTATTATTTCTATATCATTTTTTATAAATTCCAAATAATAAATATAATTTCAACCACCATAATTTAATATTCAAGCAATTGCCATTAATAAAGCAACATCTCCAATACGATTTAATAAAGCTGTTAACATACCAGCATTAAAAGATTTTACATTTTGAAAATAAATAACTAAACAATAAGAAACTAAACCTAATCCATCTCAACCTAATAAAATTCTAATTAAATTAGGACTAATAATTAGTATTATTATTGAAAAAATAAATAATAATACTAATATAATAAATCGATTGATATTTAAATCAGAACTTATATATTCTTTTCTATAATAAATTACTAAAGAAGAAATAAATAACACAAAAGATATAAATATTAAACTTATTCAATCAAACAAAAATGTTATAACAATACTTGTAGAATTTAATGAAACAACTTCTCATTCAAGAAAAAAAACTAATTCATTTATAATAAAATAAAAAGAACATATTAATAGTCTAATACTAGTACAAAAAATTAATGTAAAATTAATAACACAAATTGATAAATATTTCACAATTTAAAATGAATAAATTCATATCATCGACACCACAAATCAATATTTTAATTAAACTATTTAAATTATAATCATAATAAACTTATTTCAGATTTTAATACTAATAAATTTAAAGGAAATCAATGTAAAAATAATAATAAATATTCACGATTTAATCCTCCTCTAAATGAATAAATTCCAGAATATAATTTGCCATGTTGACTATAAGCATATAAATATAAAGTATAAGCAGCTCTAAAAAAAGATAAAAAAATTAATATTAATATTGTTAATCAAGATCAACTAACAATTCTATTTAATAAAGAAATTTCTCCTAATAAATTTAACGTAGGAGGAGCAGCTATATTAGCTGAACATAATAAAAATCATCATAATGTTATAGAAGGTATAAAATTTAATAAACCCTTATTAATTAATAATCTTCGTCTACCTAAACGTTCATAGCTAATATTAGCTAAACAAAATAAACCCGAAGAACATAATCCATGAGCAATTATTAAAGTATAAGAACCAGAAATTCCTCAATATGTTATTGTTATTAATCCTCTTAAAACAATTCCTATATGAGCAACTGATGAATAAGCAATTAAAGATTTTAAATCTGTTTGACGTAAACAAATTAAACTAACCAAAACTCCTCCAACTAAACTAATTCTAATAAATCAATAATTATATTTAACCCCAACATATTGTAAAAAAGAAAAAACACGCAACAAACCATAACCTCCTAATTTTAATATAATTCCTGCTAAAATTATTGACCCAGAAACTGGAGCTTCAACATGAGCTTTTGGTAATCATAAATGAACTAAAAACATAGGCATTTTTACTAAAAAAGGTAAAATTAAAAATAAATATATAATAAAATAATTAAAATTATAATTATTTATTAGATAAAAATTTATTGTATTTAAATTATTATATAAATAAAATACAATGATTAATATAGGTAAAGATACTAATAATGTATAAAATAATAAATATATACCAGCTTGTAAACGTTCAGGTTGATATCCTCACCCTAAAATTAAAAATAATGTAGGAATCAAACTTCTTTCAAAAAATAAATAAAATATAAATAAATTTATTCTTATAAAAGTTAAAACTAATAATAATAATAAAATTAAAATATTTAATAAAAATAAATTTTTATAATTATTTAATTTATTAATTAAATCACTAGCCATTAATATTAATGTACAAATCCAAAAACTTAATAATACTATTCCATAAGAAAGTAAATCTATTCCTAAAAAATAAGAAATTCCTACTCAATAATTTCTAAAATAATTTAATATAATTATAATAAATATAATAATAAATAATATATTTTGAACCATTCAAAATATATTTTTTATAAAACAAAAAGAAAATAAAAAAATTAATATAAATAAAATTTTTAACATTGTAAAACACTAAATGATTGAAAATAATCATTTCCATAAGTTCGAATTATTGATACTAAAATTGATAACCCTAAAACACCTTCACATACTCTAAAAGTTAAAAATACTATACTAAAATAATTTTCATAATTTATTATATTTAAATAAATAAATAATATAAAAAATAAAGATAATACAATATATTCTAAACTTAAAAGTATTGATAATAAATGTTTTCGATTAGAAATAAATCTAAAAACACCTATAATTATCAAAAAAAAAGGTAACCCTCAATTAATAAATATTATCATTAGTTTTAATAGTTTAACAAAAACATTGGTCTTGTAAATCAAAAATAAGAATAAATTCTTTTTAAACTTCAAGAAAAAAGAAATATCTTTATCATTAATCTCCAAAATTAATATTTTAATTAAACTACTTCTTGATATTATACAATTAATATTATATAGATTAACCTTAATTTTTAGATTTATTTTTTTACAAATAAATCATCCCTTAAGTATAGGATTAATACTTTTAATTCAAACAATTATAGTATGTTGTATTACTGGTTTAATAACTAAAAGTTTTTGATTTTCTTATATTTTATTTTTAATTTTTGTTGGAGGAATATTAGTTTTATTTATTTATATAACATCATTAGCATCTAATGAAATATTTGCTTTATCTATAAAAATAACTTTAATTTCAATTATTAGTTTATTTATTTTAATAATTTTAATTTTCTTTATAGATAAAATATTAACATCTTTTAATTTAATAAATAATGAAATAAATTCAATTACAAATTTAAATTCTTATATATCAGAAAATTCTTTAAATTTAATTAAATTATATAATTACCCAAGAAATATAATTACAATTTTATTAGTTAATTATTTATTAATCACAATAATTGCATCCATCAAAATTACAAAATTATTTTATGGACCAATTCGATCTATAAACTAATGAACAAACCTATACGAACCACTCACCCTATTTTTAAAATTATAAATAATGCTCTAGTTGATTTACCATCACCTTCTAATATTTCTATATGATGAAATTTTGGTTCATTATTAGGATTATGTTTAGGAATTCAAATTTTAACAGGATTATTTTTAGCTATACATTATACAGCAGACATTAATTTAGCATTCAATAGAGTAGATCATATTTGTCGAAATGTAAATTATGGATGATTATTACGAACTTTACATGCTAATGGTGCATCATTTTTCTTTATTTGTATTTACTTACATATTGGACGAGGAATATATTATGGATCATATTTATTTACTCCTACATGATTAAGAGGAACTATTATTTTATTTTTAGTAATAGCAACTGCATTTATAGGATATGTATTACCTTGAGGACAAATATCTTTTTGAGGTGCAACAGTAATTACTAATTTACTTTCAGCTATTCCATATTTAGGTACAGATTTAGTACAATGAATTTGAGGAGGATTTTCAGTTGACAATCCAACATTATCACGATTTTTTACTTTTCATTTTATTTTACCATTTATTGTTTTAGCTATAGTAATAATTCATTTATTATTTCTTCATCAAACTGGATCAAATAACCCCATTGGTTTAAATTCTAATCTTGATAAAATTCCTTTTCATCCTTACTTTAGCTATAAGGATATTGTTGGATTTATTATTTTATTAATATTACTAACAATATTAACATTATGAAATCCATACTTACTTGGAGATCCAGATAATTTTATTCCTGCTAATCCTTTAGTTACTCCAGTACATATTCAACCTGAATGATATTTTTTATTTGCTTATGCTATTTTACGATCAATTCCTAATAAATTAGGAGGAGTAATTGCATTAGTAATATCAATTGCAATTTTAATAATTATACCATTTTATAATTTAATAAAATTTCGAGGAATTGAATTTTATCCTATTAATCAAATTTTATTTTGATACATAGTAACTATTGTAATTTTATTAACATGAATTGGAGCACGACCAGTAGAAGATCCATTTATTATTATTGGACAAATTTTAACTATTTTATATTTTATATATTATCTTGTAAATCCATTAATTTCTAAGTGATGAGATAATTTATTAAATTAATTAGTTAATGAGCTTGAATAAGCATATGTTTTGAAAACATAATATAGAAATTAAAATTTTCTATTAACTTTACTAATATAATTTATTTAAATTTAAATAAATAAATAAATCTTTAACCCTACATAAAATAATAAATAATTTAAAGAAAAAGGTAAAAACCCCTTTCAAGCTAAATATATTAATTTATCATAACGAAATCGAGGTAAAGTTCCTCGTACTCAAATAAATATAAATGAAATAAATATTAACTTAAAATAAAATATAAAATTAAATACATCTCCTCCTAAAAAAATTAAAGAAAATAATATACTTATAAATAAAATTCTTGCATATTCAGATAAAAAAATTAAAGCAAAACCACCTCTTCTATATTCAACATTAAATCCTGATACTAATTCAGATTCCCCTTCAGCAAAATCAAATGGTGTACGATTAGTTTCTGCTAATGAAATTGTTAATCAAATAAATATTAAAGGATAAAGTATAAAAAAAAATCATAAATACTTTTGATAATAATAAAAACTTAACATATTATAATTATTAATTAAAAAAATAAAAGATAATAAAATTAAAGCTAAACTAACTTCATAAGAAATAGTTTGAGCTACAGAACGTAAACTTCCTAACAATGCATAATTTGAATTTGATGATCATCCAGCAATTATAACTGTATATACACCTAAACTTGTACAACACATAAAAAATAATAAACCTAAATTAAAAGAAAATAATTTAATAAAAAAAGGTATACATATTCATAATAATAAAGATAAAAATAATGAAAATACAGGAGAAAAATAATATGAAATATAATTAGATAATAAAGGATAAGTTTGTTCCTTCGTAAATAATTTAATTGCATCACAAAAAGGTTGAGGAATTCCTATTAATCCAACTTTATTTGGTCCTTTACGAATTTGAATGTAACCTAAAACCTTTCGTTCTAATAAAGTTAAAAAAGCAACACTTACTAAAACACAAATAATTAATATTAAACTTATAATTAAAAATAAAACAATTTCTATATAAAACAAGTACTATTTGTAATATAAATTACATTTATAAATTCTAAATTTATTACATTAATCTGCCAAAATAGTTTTATAAATAGTTATTAATATTCTTACTTATAAAATAAAATTATTTATATATTCAATCCTTTCGTACTAAAATATATTAATTAATTAAAGATAGAAACCAACCTGGCTCACGCCGGTTTGAACTCAGATCATGTAAGATTTTAAAAGTCGAACAGACTTTAAATTTAAACGGCTACACCTAAAATTATTTCTTAATCCAACATCGAGGTCGCAATCTTTTTTATCGATATGAACTCTCCAAAAAAATTACGCTGTTATCCCTAGAGTAACTTAAATTTTTAATCATTAAAAATGGATCATTTATTCATAAATCAATGATTTAAAGCTTAAAAGTTATTTAAATTTTAATATCACCCCAATAAAATATAAAAATAATATTATAATTAAAATAATCTACAAAATTAAAATATATATTATATAAAGATTCATAGGGTCTTCTCGTCTTTTAAATTTATTTTAGCTTTTTGACTAAAAAATAAAATTCTATTATAAATTTACATGAAACAGTTAATATTTCGTCCAACCATTCATTCCAGCCTTCAATTAAAAGACTAATGATTATGCTACCTTTGCACAGTTAATATACTGCGGCCATTTAAAAAAATTCAGTGGGCAGGTCAGACTTTAAATTAATTTCTAAAAGACATGTTTTTGTTAAACAGGCGAACATTATTTTTGCCGAATTCTTTATATAAACTTTTCATTTTAAAATATATTATTACAAAAAAAATATACTAATTATATCATTATTTCTTTATTTTTAATATTTAAAYAAAWATTACTTAATTAATAAAATAAATAAGTAAATTTTGAATATTAAATTAAACTTATTTCTTAAAAAACTAGATACCTTTAAAAACGAATAACATTTCATTTCTAATAAATTATTAAATATAATTTTGTTACATTAACATTTATAATTTATTAAATCTTTTAAAATCGAGAAAAATATTTAAATATTTTTTATTTAATATACTCTGATACACAAGATACAATAAATTAAATTTTCTTTTAAAATAAAAATTTTTCATTATATTTCAATTTTATTTTACAATACTAATAAACTATTATTAAAATTATTTTTTCTTAATAAAATACTAAAACTTTAAAATTTTATAATTATTTTTAATATTTATTTTTTTTAAAAAAAAAATTAATTAATAATTATTAATCAATTTATATTGATTTGCACAAAAATCTTTTCAATGTAAATGAAATACTTTACTTAATAAGCTTTAAATTGATTCTAGATACACTTTCCAGTACATCTACTATGTTACGACTTATCTTATTTTAATAACAAGAGCGACGGGCGATATGTACATATTTTAGAGCTAAAATCAAATTATTAATCTTTATAATTTTACTATCAAATCCAATTTCATTAAATTTTTCATATTTAAATCCACGTAAATAAATTTTATTGTAACTCATTTATACTTAAAAATAAACTACACCTTGATTTGATATTAATTTTTATATAAATTATAGAAAATTATTATTCTTATAAAATATTCTAATAACAACGATATATAAATTGATTTACAATTTTAAGTAAGGTACATCGCGGATTATCGATTATAAAACAAGTTCCTCTGAATAGACTAAAATACCGCCAAATTTTTTAAGTTTCAAGAATATATCTAATACTACTCAAATAAATTTTTATATATTTTAAATAATAGGGTATCTAATCCTAGTTTTTATTTAAAATTTTATAGCTTCAATTAATTTTTTTTTAAAAAAATTAATTAATTTAAAATTTCACCTAATAAATTAATTATTATTTTAAATTTATTTAATTTAACTTTTATTAATAAAATTTACTTATATTATTTGTATAACCGCAACTGCTGGCACAAATTTTGTCAATATTAATTAATATTTCTATTTTTAAATTTCTTTAATTAATAATATTAATTATTGCAAATAAATAAAAAATATTTACTTTTAAAATAAATATAAAATCACACAAAAATTTACATATAATATAAATTAAAAATAAATTTTTAAGCTAAAATAAAACTTTTATAAATATTAATTATTATAAATTAAATTTTATAATTTTATTTTAAAATATAAATTTAAATAATTTTAATTAATAATTAATTAAAAATAAAAATTAATTATTATAAAACTATATAAATAATTTAAATGAGTAACAATTATAAGTAAAAATAAATAATTTAATAAATAAAATTAAACATATATACATATTTATTTAAATTTAAATAATTAAAATAAATCCCCTAATTTATTTTAAAAATTAAAATAATAAAAAAAATCCCCTAATTTATTTTAATTTTATAAATTAAATATGTTAATTATTTAAAAATTTTGATAAAAATTAATTTATAATATAAATAATTAAATATAGTTTTAATTTTATAAATATTATATAATAAATAATTAACATATTTAATTTATTATATAATATTTACGTAAATTTTTTTTTTTTTTTTTTTTTTCCTATATATATATATATATATTATCTATATATGAAATAATTTAATATTAATTATAAATTATTTAATATTTCTAAAAAAAACCCTAATTTATATAAATAATAGCTCATGTTATAGATATCAAAAATCTATATTTATATAAATTGCTATTATAAATTAATATATTTATATAAATTATATATATTTATATATATTATATATATGTTTATATAAAGTTTGTAATTAATAATAAATTTATATATATATATATATATATTATATTTATAAATTAATAATAAAAATTTTAAATTAAATTTAAAAAATATATTATTCAATATATAATTTTTAAATTTAATTTAAAATTTATTAAATTATTATATATTTATAAATATCTATATAAAATAATAATTTATTAAATTATTATATATTTATAAATATTTATATAAAATATAATAATTTATTGAATTATTATATAAAATAATAATTTAATAAATTATTATATATTTATAATTATTATATAAATAAATATTTATTAATATTAAAATTTTCATTATTTTATACTAAATTTAATTATTTAATAATTATTTTAATAATATTATAATATTTATTTTTATTTAAATAATTAATTTATAAAT